CTATGATTCACATTTCGAACAGGCATGAATACAGCATCTATAGGATAATTTCCATCTTGCAAGTTATGCGGCATTTTTAGAAGATAGCCGCGATTTCGCTTGATTTCTAATCCAATACATAAACTAATTGGTTCTGTCAAGCTAGCTATATGTTGTGTATTGTCGACGATTTCTACATAAGGCGGTAAGATGATATCTTGAGCAGTTACATCTCCAGGACCCCTGACACAAATAGACGCGTCACAAGTTCCATAGAGATTACTTCTCAATACAATTTCTTTCGAATTTATTAAAATTTCATGGACCGATTCTTGAATACCCATTATAGTAGAATATTCATGGGGGACGTTCTCAGATTTTACACGTGTGATACATGTTCCTTCTATTTCTCCAAGCAAAGCTCTTCGCATCGCAATGCCTATTATGTCGGCTTGGCCTTTCATAAGTGGAGACAGAATAAAGCGACCATAATAAAGACGTTTACTTTCTGTTCTTGATTCAACACACTTCCACTGTAGTGTCCGAGTAGATACTGTTACTTTCTCTCGAACCATAGTAATAATTTGATTTGATTGAATTATTTATTTCTCTTGTTTCTCGTGAAATTTCTTCATTGTTCATTTCTACACACGTCTTTTTTTCGGAGGTCTACAACCATTATGCGGCATAGGGGTTACATCCCGTATAAAAGTTAATAGTATACCACTTCGACGAATAGCTCGTAATGCTGCGTCTCTTCCGAGACCGGGCCCTTTTATCATTACTTCTGCTCGTTGCAGACCTTGATCCACTACTGTACGAATAGCATTTGCTGCTGCAGTTTGGGCGGCAAAAGGTGTCCCCCTTCGCGTACCCTTGAATCCACAAGTACCGGCCGAGGACCAGGAAACCACCCGACCCCGTACATCTGTAACCGTGACAATGGTGTTATTGAAACTTGCTTGAACATGAATAACTCCCTTTGGGATTCCACGTGCACTCTTACGCGAACCAAGACGTACATTCCTACGCGAACCCGTTCTCGGTATAGCTTTTGCCATATTGTATCATCTCCTAAATATATGGATATATCCATTTCATGTCAAAAGAGATTCTTTTTTTGTAAATTGAGTCCTTTAGCAAGTCTGATTATCCTTGTCTTTGTTTATGTCTCAGGTTGGAACAAATTATTCTAATGCGCCCCCGCCTGCGGATTAGTCGACATTTTTCACAAATTTTTCGAACGGAAGCTCTTATTTTCATATTTTTTATTCCTTATCTTAATTCTGAATCTATTTTTTGGTAGAAAATAAGTTTCTTGCAATTTTTCATCTCGAATCGTAGTGAAAAAAAAATAACCTAATCTTTCGAATCCTTGTTTCGGAGTCGATAAATTATACGTCCTCTGGTTGAATCATAACGACTTACTTCAATTTTCACTTTATCCCCCGGCAGTATCCGTATAAAACTACGTCGGATCTTTCCTGAAACATAACCTAGAATCAGATCCTCATTATCTAACCGAACCCGGAACATGCCATTGGGAAGTGATTCAGTAATTAAACCTTCATGAATCCATTTTTGTTCTTTCATTCCAGGTAAAGTCCCCCTCAAGTATCAACTAATGGAGAAGAAAGGATATTAGACCGCCCATCCTTTTTCTTTTTTTTACAAATAGGAAGAGTTTTCGGATTCAATTTGGATATTAAAAGGATTACCATATATAACACAAAATTTCTCCTCCGATTCCTTCTAGTCGAGCCTCCCGGTCTGTCATTATACCTCGAGAAGTAGAAAGAATTATAATTCCCATCCCACCGAAAATTCTAGGAATTCGTTGAGAGTTGGAATAGATTCGTAGACCCGGCCGACTAATCCGTTTTAAATTTAAAAAATTTCTATAGGGTCTTTTCCTATTCCTTCTATGTCGCAGGGTTAAAACCAAAAAATCTTTGTTTTTTTCTCGATGTTTTCGGACATTTTCGATAAACCCCTCTCGGAAAAGTATTTTAACAATATTTTCGGTAATATTTGTAGATGCTATGCGAACAACTCTTTTTCTATCCATATCACCATTTCGTATAGAGGTTATTATCTCAGCAATAGTGTCTCTACCCATGATGAACTAAGATGATTGGTGCTTTCAAATTGTATAGAATCAACATGTTTTTCTGTTTTTATTGGTTTTGAAATAGGAATTTTTCAAGGTGTATACGTGAGACACAATATTACGAATGAATTTAGTTCTTAATCCATTTCTGCCAAATAAATCAAAGATGTTACAATCTTATCTTATAATACCTCGGGAGCTAATGAAACTATTTTAGTAAAATTTAATTGTCTTAATTCCCGGGGAATTGCACCAAAAATTCGAGTTCCCTTTGGATTTCCTTCCTGATCAATCAGAACTGCAGCATTGTCATCATATCGTATTATCATACCGCTGTCACGTTTTAGTTCTTTACAGGTACGAACAATCACAGCTCTGACTACTTCTGATTTTTCTAGGAGCATATTTGGTACCGCTTGTTTGATCACACCAACAATAACGTCACCAATATGGACATATCGGCGATTACTAGCTCCTATGATTCGAATACACATCAATTCTCGAGCCCCACTGTTATCCGCCACATTCAAATTGGTCTGAGGTTGAATCATGTCAATTTTTTTGTCTATTCTTACAATGCAAAAGATGAAGAAAATAAAAGAGATATTGTTTGTCAAAAAAAAAAACAAACCCGCTATTTTGTTTTATTCCCAAAACTCGTTTCTGTTGGTTCTACATTTTTAGACCGAAATAAGAAATTGAGTTCGTATAGGCATTTTTGATGCTGCTATTAAAATAGCTCTTCTAGCGATATTTTCACTTACTCCACCCATTTCATATAGTATTCGTCCCGGTTTCACAACAGCTACCCAATATTCAGGGGATCCTTTCCCCGAACCCATACGTGTTTCGGCAGGTCTTACTGTAACCGGTTTGTCGGGAAATACACGGACCCATATTTTTCCACCACGGCGTGCATTTCGTGTCATTGCTCGTCGACCCGCTTCGATTTGTCTAGATGTGATCCAAGCGGGTTCAAGTGCCTGAAGAGCATATTTACCGAAACAAATACGATTACCTCGATAAGATATTCCCTTCATTCTTCCTCGATGTTGTTTACGGAATCTAGTTCTTTTGGGGTTATAGTTGATAGTTGGTTCGAAATTCCATCTCTACTACAGAACTGGACATGAGAATTTCTTCTCATTCAGCTCCTCGCGAAGAAAAGGATTGAAAATTGAATTTCTATTAATTTGAATAGATATTCAAACATTTTTCGAAAGAATTTTCGAAATAATAGTTTTTCTAACGTTTTAATAAATCTTTAGTTTCTTTTGTCCTTTATCCAAGTTTACCAAGTCAAAGAATCAAAGAAAAAAGCTTTCGCGGGCGAATATTTACTCTTGCAATCTCTATATTCAGTCATAGCGCTTGGTCCTCACTTCTCAGAATAGATGAATTGCTTTCCGGTTCATTTCGCCATCCCTACTAGTGAATGAGTAAGATTCGTTTGTTCAAAAAAATCTTTTTCATTCACAGGTCCCATCGTTCCCACCGCTTCGTACTTAAATGGTTAGGCCAGAATTCTACAACGGAGCTCATAACACAATTTATTTTTGAGTCAACCCTCTTAGTCTTTATTGGCTCTAAGCTCTTGATTTTCTTAATATATCTTAATATATATTAAGATAAACAAGGATTCCTTTATTCCTTTATTATTTCATTATCGATCAATAAATTTGTATTGATGCTTTATTACACTGTCTTTTCTGAGAGGATTCATAGACCTTACATATTGGAATTCTATATCATAGATATTCTTTTTATCCCTTTCTCTCATTCTTCCATTTTTTCGCACCTTTCTTCTGTATTTTGTTTTAAACTTAGAATTCAAGTTTATTCAAAAAAATTGCAGTTGCTACAAAGATATGAATGATTTATCATATCTTAACTGGTTCTTTAGATCCAGATAATACGAAGTGATGAGTTGGCTTTCATACTACCGACCCTAAAAAACCAACGAGTCACACACTAAGCATAGCAATTATATCACAAAGTCAATCGACTTTTTATTCAATCCTATAGAATTAAAATTAAGAATTAGTTTGATTGACCAGAAAAAGAATGAAGGCCCTCCTTTTTTTCTTCAATCTATGCATAGACGGGAAAAACAATTCAAGTTTTCTTAGTCCTTTTCCTTGTCTAGAAAAATATAAATTTTGATGCCTAATACCCCATAGATAGTCCGAACTATATAGGAACAATAATCAATTTTAGCGCGAATGGTTTGTAGGGGAACCCTACCCTCTCTGATCCATTCAACACGTGCAATCTCTTTTCCGTCGATACGCCCTGCAATTTGTATTTGAATTCCTTTTGTGTCTGCTTGTTCAGTTAATTCAATGGCCTTTTTCATTGCTTTTCGAAATGAAACTCTATTCTTTAATTGTCCAGCTATAAATTCTGCAAGAATATTAGGGTTTCCATAAGGTTTTGCAATTCTTGTGATAGCAATATTAAGTTTTCGGTTCACATAATGAAATTCTTTTTGTAGATTCATCTGTAATTCTTCTATTCCTCGCGGTCGACTTTCAATCAATAACTTTGGGAATCCCATATAGATTATCACCTGGATCAAATCGATTCTTTTTTGAATCTCTATACGGGCAATTCCCTCGGTACCAGAGGATATTCGCATATTTTTTTGTACAGAATTTTTAATAAAATCTCTTATTTTTTGATCTTCTTGTAGACCCTCAGAATAATTTTTTGGTTGTGCAAACCAAAGCGAATGATGACTTTGGGTTGTACCAAGTCTGAAACCAAGTGGATTTATTTTTTGTCCCATACTACCCCACTACTAGATACATTATGATATACCATAGTTTTCTTTTCCCATCTAGGGTTTTTTAATGAATCTATCTCTTCATATTCATCTAAAGATATATCTTTCACTACAATAGTTATATGG